ATAGAAGAGAAAAGTCATACAAAGTTATATACAAATCACTACCCCCTTTTTTGTATTTCCTTAATTTATTTCCTTAATTGAATTTCGGTTGATTAAGACGAAGTTCCTTAAAAACCTCTGCCTTCTTTAAAATATCCTGAACAGTTTCTGTAGGTTGAGCCCCTTTTTCAAGGAAATATAAAATAGCAGGAACATTTAAATAAGTTTGATTCTTTATCGGATCATAAAAACCCACTTTCTGAAGATCTTTTCCTTCTCTTCGGGATCGAACATCAATTGCAACGATTCGATAGACGGCTCATTGGGATAGATGTAGATGAACAACACCCCCCCTAGAAACGTATAGGAAGCTTTCTCCTCGTACGGCTCGAGAAAAATGATTGATTCGAAGTTTTGTCTCTGTATGGAATTCTATCTAAGAAATGACAACTGGATCCATAAAATGATCAAAGCAATTAAAGATCTAAGTCTTTTTTTCTTCGTTCTTCCTTAAAATGAAAAAGAAACCATTCATACTCTCATAACTCAAGTTGGATAACTTTCAAACAGTTCAAAGGAAAATCTTTCGGCACTTTCATTTATTGAGCGGTCTTTCCTCCTTTTTTGTTTGTCTCGTTTAAAATCGGATTCTTCAGTCTGATCCAGTTATTAAGACAATTAAAAAGGTGTTTCCTTGTTCTGGGATCCTTTATCTTTGTTTTATTTTAAATCATTGGGTTTAGACATTACTTCGGTGCTTTTTAATCCTTTCAAAATGGTAGCAACATACCCTTTTTGCGATTTTTATGAAAGAATCCTACAAGATGATGGATTCCCTCGTGAAACACTTTGGATCGAAAAAGTTTGATCAATTCCAATAAATTTTTTCATTTTAAACTTGCTCGAATTGGATTCTTTCGATTTCCATACCTAAGATATATTTACGAAGTTGTTTCAATTTTTTTATTGATTGGCATTAACCCTAGACCCTTGCCCCGAGAAATAAATTAATACTTTCTACTCGAGCTCCATCATGGACTATTTACATTCCAAGACAACAAAAAACGAGGGGTTCTAGTGAAACAGAACCCATGATGTCGAGCTAAGAGCACCTTCATTCCTACAAAAAATGGTGGATGTACAAATCCACAACGGATCGTGTCCTTCAAGTCGCACGTTGCTTTCTACCACATCGTTTCAAACGAAGTTTTACCATAACATTCCTCTAAGAACCGGTATGGAATTGATTCAATTATGGAATCATGAATAGTCATTGGTTGGGCTGATGTATAAACACCATAATCTAAAGTATTTTCTATATCTTCTATATCTATAGTCTATAGATATAAATAATACTATAGATATAGGTGGATAAATATTTTTCTGAAGAAGTCTTAGTAAGACCCCATCGCTAATATTAAATTGTCTAACATTATAATATTAATTAATAAATATATATAATAAATAATTTATTTATATAAATAAAATAAGACGAATAAACGAATTCTTTTTGATTCTGCATCTTCACGTGACTTAATAGGAGAGAAAGATTCAGCTTCTAAGGAATGATTTAAACTATTTCTCTTTCGAAATTTCGAATCAATTTCGAAAGTTCCCCTCTCGACATCATTATTCCAAGAAAATTTGATAGTTAAAAATAACTTTTGATCATCTTAGGAAAAAAGATAAGTCTTTTTTTTTTTTCATCTGATTGATAAAATCCAAAGAATGGGGAGGGTTTCGTATCTATCAATTCGATCAAATAGACTGAGCAATTGTCACTGTTTATAGATATTGAAATGAACGCCTTCCCATCACTGATTAACTCCTATCTACCCCATTCTATGGGACTGATGCAGCATAAATCAAAAGAAGGGGATGTCCTAGTCTTTTTTATTTTTACGAAATGCGAGCTGTCTGGGCACAAAGCCAAACAAGCCCAGATTAAGTCCAGTTTTTGCCCCTTTTTTTCTATTTTAGCCTACCTCATTGATTAAGAATTAAGAGACTTAGTGAATTGAATTAGTACCAAAAACCCCCTCTTGGCGAAAAGTCAAGAAATCTACAAAAAAGAAAATTGAATCTAATTAGGCTAATTTAGGGGGTAGAGAATATGAGATAGGGAATATGTATTCTTTCGTATCTCGATTCAGTTTTTGAAAAAAAAAAACGATTCATCGAAGAAAAAAATCAGAAACAACAATCACATTCCAGCTAACATTTCGATTTTAAACAGAACATTGTTAAAAAAGCAATCTATATTGTCAGAGAATATATATGTTCTGGGACGGAAGGATTCGAACCTCCGAATAGCGGGACCAAAACCCGTTGCCTTACCACTTGGCCACGCCCCATTTAGATTTCTATGCGATACTAATAAAGTATATTGCTGGTTTTGTTTGTTTGTCAACTCTAGCCCAAATATCTATAGAATCGATTAGATTGGTATTCGGATTTTTCTATGTTTTTGGTATGTGTAGATATAGAATTCAACTTAATTTATTGATCATTACATATAATT